GAACAATCATTTATAGGTATAGGATTTAATGATTCCTAAAAGCGGATTTAGCCTTTTATTTGAAAACATTTGATTTCATTTAGTAATAGTAAAAATGATAATAATGAATAGAAAAGGAATAATGTAATGGCTTAGGTCGTAAATCTACGGCCAATTTGCGGTAGAAGAGAAGGTTCCATCGGAACAATTATTTATTTTAGGATACCCTCGTCTCTTTTTTTTTTTTTTTTTTTTTTTTTTTAAGGAGGGGGGGTGTGGGGAGAAATGACAAAAAGATATTGGAACATCGATTTGGAAGAGATGATGAAGGCCGGAGTTCATTTTGGACATGGTACTAGGAAATGGAATCCTAAAATGGCCCCTTATATTTCTGCAAAGCGTAAAGGTATTCATATTATAAATCTTACTAGAACCGCTCGTTTTTTATCAGAAGCCTGTGATTTGGTTTTTGATGCAGCAAGTAAGGGAAAACAATTCTTAATCGTTGGCACTAAAAATAAAGCAGCTGACCTAGTAGCATGGGCTGCAATAAGGGCTCGGTGTCATTATGTTAATAAAAAATGGCTTGGCGGTATGTTAACGAATTGGTCCACTACAGAAACGAGACTTCATAAGTTTCGAGACTTGAGAACAGAACAAAAAACAGGGAGACTCCATCGTCTTCCGAAAAGAGATGCGGCCGTGTTGAAAAGACAATTATCTCACTTGCAAACATATCTGGGCGGGATTAAATATATGACGGGGTTACCAGATATTGTAATCATCATTGATCAACACGAAGAATATACGGCCCTTCAAGAATGTATCACTTTGGGAATTCCAACAATTTGTTTAATCGATACAAATTGTGACCCCGATCTTGCAGATATTTCGATTCCAGCCAACGATGACGCTATATCTTCAATTCGATTAATTCTTAACAAATTAGTATTCGCAATTCGTGAAGGGCGTTCTAGTTTAATAATAAGATAAAAAACTTAACTTACTTTGGAAATTTCATAGAGTTTTGTAATAAGTTACTATTTATGAATCTCAGATACTCTTTTTGGATCTCAAAAAAGAGATAAAAAACTGGGGATATTATGTGATTCGTTGTATTCAAGAATTTAATTGGTATTATAAATATATATGGGATTCAAGTAGTCACGTAGAGAAAGAGACGTTTGAATCAAAATAATTTTCTTTAAAGCTATATTTTTTTAAGAGGGCAATATGAATGTTCTATCCTGTTCTATCAACACACTAAAGGGGTTATACGATATTTCTGGTGTGGAAGTAGGCCAACATTTCTATTGGAAAATAGGAGGTTTTCAAGTCCACGGCCAAGTACTTATTACTTCTTGGGTTGTAATTGCTATCTTATTGGGTTCAGCTACTCTAACTGTTCGGAACCCACAAACCATTCCGACCGGTGGTCAGAATTTCTTCGAATATGTACTTGAATTCATTCGAGATGTGAGTAAAACTCAAATTGGAGAAGAATACGGCCCCTGGGTTCCTTTTATTGGAACAATGTTTCTATTTATTTTTGTTTCTAATTGGTCAGGAGCGCTTTTACCTTGGAAAATCATACAATTACCTCATGGGGAGTTAGCCGCACCCACGAATGATATAAATACTACTGTTGCTTTGGCTTTACTCACGTCAGTGGCATATTTCTATGCGGGTCTTACCAAAAAGGGATTGGGTTATTTCGGGAAATATATTCAACCAACCCCAATCCTTTTACCCATTAACATCTTAGAAGATTTCACAAAGCCTTTATCACTTAGTTTTCGACTTTTCGGAAATATATTAGCTGATGAATTAGTAGTTGTTGTTCTTGTTTCTTTAGTACCTTTAGTGGTTCCTATACCTGTCATGTTCCTTGGATTATTTACAAGTGGTATTCAAGCTCTGATTTTTGCAACTTTAGCCGCGGCTTATATAGGGGAATCCATGGAGGGCCATCATTGACTAGTTTTTTAAAGATTCTTTTTTAGCTTATCCCAAGGTAATGTATGCGTGGCTCAAAAAAAATCTAATCTAATTAGGAAATCTAAATATACAACTCACTATATACAATCAATATCGTCACTAGCATCAATATCCTCATCTATAGTAATAGCCAAAGATATTAGAGTAGAGAGTTGTAAAAAAAAAGGGGGGAAAGAGATCTAAAAGATCTTTTTCCTAAAATTCTTGGTTGATCCACTTATATTATACCATTCTCTCCCGAATAGATATTCATTTTATATTGCTGGTCGGCCAATCCTAATATTTCCTATTCGGAATCAGAATTTGAATAAGAATTCTTGTGGTTTACGAAGTGTGAGTAAAAAAAGAAGGGTGCTCTATAGAAGGATTCTCCTTTCAGTTGATTTTCTTCAGCGATTGACCAAAATAAAATTTTCAGAAATAATAAATTGCGTGAACTTAGATCAATCAAATAATGATATTTCTATCCACTGATTCGGCCTAAGCAATTTGTCTATTTAGATTGTATCCGTGCGGGAGAATGATAAAGAAAGGGGAAGAAGTATTTACAAACAAAAAAGGGATTCATAAAAAATAGGGTGATTCGGATCGGAGAGGGAGGTTTTACTAGGTATATTATATGTAAAAAAGCGCTATGCTAGCTATGCTATAAGTCAACTTGTTTTTCGACGCATAATTCTCGAATTCGGTTGAATTTAAGATGAATGAAGAGTTGGTTTACGTTATGGAAGAAAGACGTGTATAGGTGATTGATATTAAATATTGACTAGTTATATATGAACTAAAGAGATATTCAATTTGCCCTACTACTAGAAATTTGATGGCTATTCCAATAGAAGTCTTTCCGTATCCTCTGGGACTGTGAGTTCAATGAATAAACAGATGAAATCAAGAAAAAAATCGAAGAATTCAAAGAATGGTTCGGAACAAAGAAATGGACGGACGAAAGTCGTACGGATTCGCAAAGACTTTGTCGATAGGAACTAAAAAAGAGATATCGAAGTAAAGTAGTTTTGATCCTTGAATAAGATTATTACTTCAATTTGAAGTTTGTAGTGACTTCGCCTGGATGAATTGTAGCGATGTAATATTAAGTTAGAATTCATCGGCTGACTGTATCATTAACCATTTTTTTTTGTATGAGGAACTTATCATGAATCCACTGATTTCTGCCGCTTCCGTTATTGCTGCTGGATTGGCTGTAGGGCTTGCTTCTATTGGACCTGGAGTTGGTCAAGGTACTGCTGCGGGCCAAGCTGTAGAAGGTATCGCGAGACAGCCTGAGGCGGAGGGAAAAATACGAGGTACTTTATTGCTTAGTCTAGCTTTTATGGAAGCTTTAACAATTTATGGCCTGGTTGTAGCATTAGCACTTTTATTTGCGAATCCTTTTGTTTAATCTTATAAATTCGAAAAAGCAATAACCCACGGGAAGGGCTGATTTGTGGATGAGGAATTAGCATACTCACTCGCTTTCATCCTTTCCGTTCGTAGTCTAAGGAACCCCTTTTATATTTTTTAGGAAGGGTTTAAATAAAGAAGGGGGTAATTCACCATTTCTAAATCGAATCTTTTTTGGCTCGATTTAGAAATAGTAAAATATATATATATATCAAATATATCAAAGGGGGGAGCAGGGCGATACAAAAAGAACTCTGTTCTTTTTTTTTTTTAGTCTATCTATAAGAGGAGATCATATGAAAAATGTAACCGATTCTTTCGTTTCTTTAGGCCACTGGCCATCCGCCGGGAGTTTCGGGTTTAATACCGATATTTTAGCAACAAATCTAATAAATCTAAGTGTAGTGCTTGGGGTATTGGTTTTTTTTGGAAAGGGAGTGTGTGCGAGTTGTTTATTTCAAGAATAGGCTGGATCCAACCAGCTGTACTTTTTTTGTTATAACTAGGAAAAGTAGGTACATTATCTCACGAATGACTTCTGAATAAAGAAATCATATGCAAGAACCATAGCATTTCGTTATTCGTTGGTAAATCCGCTTTGATTCTCTATCAACCAAAAATGTGGGACCATTGACTATGGTTAAAGCTAAATCATTTGAAGTCCAGACGCAGCATGGTACTCTTTCTACCACAATATGAATATTAATATAGAGATGCTTTCAAAATGAATAATTTATCTATATAAGAACACTCATATGGATAAAATGATTTGAACCGCTTATTACAAAAATTGGGATTAAACCCCCTTTTATCCAATGATGAATCGACGACCTATGTATTGTGTATTAAAGGAAGAAAACCCTTTTTGGATTTTTGGATAAAAAAAAAAAAAGAAACAACTTTGTTGACAATTACATATTATTACATATTTTTGTTTGGTCAGAAGAGTCCTCCGACTTTTTTGGTTTTGGATTAGTGATTGGTTTTGATATTTTTATTTTGGAATATGAAGAGAGTAGAGGATAGGCTCATTACATTCAAAAAAAGATATGGGAATTTATCATAAGTAATTGAGCGTGAGAGCCAAATGAATCGAAAGATTCATGTTTGGTTCGGGAAGGGATCATGGAAGTTTTTAAATGAATGGAAAGAGAATCTACTTTCATTAAGTGATTTATTAGATAATCGAAAACAGAGGATTTTGAATACTATTCGAAATTCAGAAGAACTACGTGGGGGAGCCGTTGAACAGCTGGAAAAAGCCCGTACACGCTTACGAAAAGTGGAAATGGAGGCAGATCAGTTTCGAGTCAATGGATACTCTGAGATAGAGCGAGAAAGAATTAATTTTATTAATTCCACTTCTAAGACTTTGAAACAACTAGAAAATTACAAAAACGAAACTATTCATTTTGAACAACAAAGGGCGATTAATCAAGTCCGACAACGGGTTTTCCAACAAGCCTTACAAGGGGCTCTAGGAACTCTGAGCAGTTGTTTGAACAACGAGTTACATTTACGTACTATACGTGCCAATATTGGCATGTTGGGGGCAATAACCGATTAGTCCTTCGACTTTAGGTATTATTTTTTTTTAACTAAGTAAGAAAAACTCATGGTAA